TGCTTCCACTTCCACTGAAACTACTCGCTATGTCCCCCTTCACACTCCCGGGCATTCATCCAATATGGCTAATCCTGAGGAAGGCAAGTCGCTTATCTCCTTTTGATTGAAAGCAGTCCTCACAGGCGGCAGGGCATCCAACTCATGGACTTCAGTCCTCTGTCGATCAGTCGACCTCCTCTTCTTTGCTTACCTATCATTTCAAGCTGTCAGTCTGCAATACTTGCTCATAAGAACCCTAGTTCCGTTTAGGCACCTCTTTCTGGGGCAACTGATCCATTCTATCTATGAACCCGATTCTTATCCGCTATTGAATGATTTCTCTCCGAGTTAGTGCTCTTTAGTCCTCTCGAAATCGGGCTTCCTCACTTAGTAGCTCCTTTAGTTTCCAACTATGATTGGGGGGTTCGGAAAATGGGCTTGCAACGGATTCAACCGTCCCCGTGGCATATAAAGATTGGCGAAGCATAAGGTTAGTAACGTTCAATCGGTGCTGATAACTTTCTTTTCTCCCTCGGGGGTGGGCTTTGTAGGAGTTGGGCGAGATGCAACACTTTTTCCTAAAGGAGTTAGAGCAGCAGTAGTTTACTCGTATAAAAGAAGAAGACCGGCTTACCATTCTATTAAATCAAATGAAAGGGTTGAGAGTGGATTCCTTTCTTCAATGCATTCCACCGGGGCGACTAGGGTACCTTTTTTGTAAGATACGCTCATTCAAGCTCAAGCCAACTTCTATCAGTTCAGTCGGAAGGCAAGAGTCCAGTCTATCAATCCATTCAAGTTATTGAGGCATTCCTGCATTGGTTGAGTGCCTAGTCGGGGAATCGGTTTCATCTGCTACGCTTTATGCGCCTGGTTCCGGCCAATCCTGTTGGATGGGCGGCAGTGTTGAAAGGTGCAGATCTTGGTCTTCTGGACTGGCTTTATAACCATCCAATCTTAACGTTCTTTATCCTACGGGTGCTTCTGGCATGTGAGCTTCTAGTGAGATTCTTGTGACCGACCTACCTCGGGGATAAAGTCTCGTTCGAGGCAGAAAAGTCCGCGAGTTGGTAAGTCGGGAAGTCGGTCGTAAACTTCCTCCTTCCCTCTCCTCTTTCTATATCTCTTCTCTTGACCGAGTCAGATATGTGAAAACCTTCTCAGTCGAATAGTAAACTCCTCAATCTCTGTCTTCTGGACCTGAGCATCTTTTTCATAGTTGATGCTCTGCTTGGGGAGAAAGAGATGTTAGGCGGGTAGCTATTGTTGGCCCAGGCAAGAGTTGCATGTGGTCGGTCGTCAGATGCCACCGGTTCATCATTCAGACAGATGCGCGATATGTGAGATAGAATGCCCGCCTTTATACAATCCATTTTTGCTTGCCTCTTACCAAAGTTCGTACTAAATGGGCAAAGCTCCGGCTAGGAAAAGAGAGGCGGGGCTAGGGAGGGTGGCGCATCGCACTATTCCATCCGAGGTGGAAGGGAAGGAGAGATTACGAGCAGGGAAAGAAAGAGATTCGACGATTGATTAATCGTTCGATCTCACTCGAGATGCGCCGCCTCTAGCCAGTAAAGATATTAGTTGTTGTTGAGTGGGCCAACCATCCCTTACTTGCTAAGAGATTTTCTTCCTTACGTTAGGAAGTCTATCCCCCCGATCTGGACCCCTTAAGTGATAGGAGTGAGGGTCTTGTCTTTGCTCATTTGTCGATCGATATTGAGCCTCAGTGTGAAAGTGCATGATTCGGATAAAAAGGTTCATTCTTGAGAAGCGAAGAAAAGGATGCCGGGTGCGCAGGAACGCCCAATCTATACAAGGGGTTTCCGCCTTCACTTGGTCGTGCTGCTATGATGTAACGTGCAGTCGTCCCGAGGCAGCAGGATGTATGGTGTAGGGCCCCTTTTTTTCTCTCCCTTAAAGTCCTTTATAGATTTCGAGTCGGGAATAGAGCAGTGGCTTATTCGGCGCTATATCACAATTCATTCATTCTCGGGCATAGTAGTTCACGAAAGGTGGCATGGGACATCCGTCGGCGGCGGGAGTCTTACATCCGAGCGAGAGGTCAGACCAATCCCATTCATCCTGGTCCGATCCGAACGGATCTTGTTGAATGAATTGATCCATTGTTGGATGCCTCTATCTATCAAGGTCAATTTTCTCCTACTTGGACCCGCCGTACTTCCTTTGAGTACTCCTGAGAGATATAGTGGAAACATTTTGTTATGGTGGAGAGTGGGGAGTGAAAACACCAATGCAGCAGAGAACGACCGCATGAATCGGAATCCACTTATATTAAGACAGACGACCGAGAAAGAAAGGCTCCACGTTCTCCAAGTGGTTGATCTTAGCGTGCTAGCCGCTGCTTCATTTCGTATAGTGAGAACGCTTTCTCTTTCTTAGCGCTCCGCCCCCCCCTTGTATAGTAAGGGGAACTCTGGTTGCGCGGCTTTCTCTTATAGGGGTCTATTTTCTCTGACTTGACTCAGCTTGACCTACTTGACTCAGCGGTTAGAGTATCGCTTTCATACGGCGAGAGTCATTGGTTCAAATCCAATAGTAGGTAAAACCGGCCTCAACCCCTGCTTTTTGCCAGCATGACAGCAAGCACGGACTGGCAGCAAGGAGTCAACTGAATGACCAAAGCATCGGTTGCTTCCACTTGTAGCCTTCTTCGACCGCCTTGACACCTTCAATCTCAAGGAACCCCCCCTCTCTTCTTCTCTTCATGTATGTGGGCTGCCTGCCCCGTCCCGAATAGACGAACAAGAACAAGCTGAAGAAAGGCGCGAGAGAGAGAGTTGATACTCAACTCACCTCCCCTCTTCCACAATTAGGTGAATACCTGGGGGGCCGGAAACCCCAACGGGAAACCTTTCACCGCGCCACACGATTCTTTCGCGAAGCGCTCTCTCAGACGTTTCCACTCCTGCCCCCGCAAGCAAAGAGGTTTCAAGATACCAGGCGACCAAGTGAAAGTGAACAGCCCCGAGCAAATCTTCTAGAGAGCGTACCCTTTCTTTCTACTCTTTCTCTCTTCTAAGAAAAACTCAGAATCTAAATCAAAAAAGAAAAAGAAGAATCTTTTTTTTTATGGACCCCTTGGACTCCGACCAATGAGGTGATGACACATGCATGCGTGCATATGAACTTCTAAAAAGTTGGTTCCAAACCTGGGTGGCGTAACTCAATCCATTATAGGGCTATCGGTGGATTTTGCTTTTTTAGAATAGACTCTGAAATAGAGGAGACTTTAAGGATATTTTGTCGAGATAAGGACTTGCAAAAGTCGAGTAGTCGAAGAAGTCAGATCTCAGACTCGCAGAAGACAAGTGAAAAGTCTCTCGAGGTTTCGCCGTTTTGAAACAAAAAGTGGAAAAATCTCGCTCAAATTCAGCGTGGTTTTTCTCGGAAGGTTCCGCCAAAAAGAGTTTGGGATTAAATCGTTTGGTCTTTGGAAGTTCCCTGATTGGTTTGAGAACCTGATTGAAGAAGACCAGAATTTTGGAATACACGTAGATCTGCAGATCCAGTCTTTGAAGTCATTCTAGTGTGTTTCGATTTAGGAATTCCACAGTTCAGACAGAGACGTTGTTGAGTATGTGGCTTGACTTACTCCAAGGTGACTCAAGTCTCGATTGAGCAGTCATTTTTTTTTTCATAGTCACGGGTCCTGCTTTAGCACTCTTTCACATTTCCACTTGTGATAGAGGAGGGTTCCAAACCTTCCCATTTTCCAGTTAAACCGGGGACCAAAAGGTCGGTGAGAGATAGCAAGAATATGCATCCATTTCTAGGCTAATTCAGTGTCTTGTGGATGCTATCTATGAGGTAGTTAGACACGCCCCTTGGGGGATCTGTTGGGTCTTTTAAAAGGACTCAATCAAAGGGCACAAACAAATGAAGGGAAAGCCTGCTGTTTTTCTGAGGTTGGGTTTTGAGATGAGAGTAGGATACACACGTCGAAGAAATCCGTTGTCTAGAGAGAGTGGAGTGATCTCAAAGAGTTTTCTATTTTCATATTTAAAACTTGACTTTTAGATTCATATATATATATATATAGTTTTTCGAATCAAATCAAACTATATGTCTTTCTCATTTGCTGCCACTCAACAACAGCAGGTCTCAGCTCTGCACATTCCTAGCTATTTCTTCTTTCTTTCAGCTAAAGATTGTTATCATCTGGTATGAGAGCCCAGGTTGTGCAGATATGGTAGTGATACAATCTTCTGGATCTATGGTTGCTGATATGATTACTACTGCATTAACGCATACGATTGTCAAGCATCGAAAAATGGAACCTCTAAATGCAGATCTTTGGAAGATGAGAATGTAGTTGCTTCTCAAAGAACAGGATCTTTTTTCTTTTTCATTCTTGAGAAAAGAGAAGCCCGCGGATCTGGCGCTAATGGCTTCTTCAATCAAGTGATGTTGTTGTAGCCAAACAACAAAAGAAAGCATATGAACAGCATCTATAGTTGTAGACAGTCAAAAAAAGTTCTTCGAAGCTGTGCTAATGGTGGTCAAGGATAAGGTACTAGTTTCAGTGGGAGACATTGAGTCTGCATGAGAAATCTGGGAGACTCCACAGAGAATGTATGAGTCAGTGACAATGGTAAACATGAAGTTTCTTCGACAACGGTTTTTTCCAAGCAAGTCAAAAGGCCGAGTCTGTCTCAGCACTTAGACAAGATAGATCAAATTCTCAAAGCATTTTTAGCAGTAAGAGTCAAAATGACTGATCGTGATCAGTGACCGGGAAGTCTGCTGAAGTCGTTTGAGTCTTTTACTACTACTCTCTCCCGTGAAACTCCTCCTTTAACTATGATTGATCTGACCATTTTCTTTAGGCAGAAGCTGAAAAGAGATTTAAACAGCAGTCTGAAAAGACTAATGCTGCGCAAAAGAATATGTTTCAAAAGAAGAATAAGCACAAATGCAGAAAGACCTGAAAAACATAGAGTGTTAGTTCTGCAAGACAAGAAGAAAGGTCACTTGAGTTTTGAGTGCCCATAAAAGAAGGGCAAAGGGAAAAAGCCATGATGATCAGGAAAAGGTAATGTTGGTCAAAACTATGGCCCTCTTTGCCAACATTTCAGATAGTTAGTGGATCGGGTCCTCGCATCATATTTTCTTCCGAAAGGCAGAATTTGGTGCAGATATGATTGAAGAACTAGGTTCTTATGGGCAATGGCACTTCGACTGTAATCAGAGGCCGAGGGAATGTGTAATTGCTGTTAGAAAACGGAAAGTCAGAAGAGGTTTCAAATGTTGATTTTCTTTATCTGAAAAGAACCTACTCTCGATGAGAAGAGCCTTGACTTTCTATGTTATTAGTAAAGCGCTAGCGCGCTACTTCTAGCAGCTTGCTTCAAAACTTGACCAATAGGGCTTTTTTTATAGATTCAGAGGTGAGTAAGGGGCTGCTTCTTAGCGCTCCAGGAAATGAGATTCCGACCAAGAACAAAAGCCCGAGGTAGAGCGTCGGTCGTCAGGGCAGCCTGCCTTTCTTTTATAAGAGTAGGGGCGGATAGCTTGGCACCTGGAGATATAGGCGTAGCGCAGGGCAGGATAGACGAGATCAAAATGAAAGAGTATACTTTTTTTGGGTTAGGCGAAGTCCAGAGGTGGAGCGAGATACCTCCATGCCGAGAAAGTAATGCATCGGATGAAAGAGAGAAATTGGTTGCCAAGCTCCTTGATGAAATCGAATAAAAGAGAAGAATCATTCCCGGTGAGAATGTTGTCGTCAACGTATAAAAGAAGGATGAGGCAACGACCATGACGTCGACGAACAAAGATGGAAGAATCCGCACGGCTACAGTGGAACCCTTTATCAAAAAGAAAGCAGTGAGAAAGGAGCTCCATTTCTGAAACCAGGCCCTTCTTAGCTCTTGGTACCCGCTTTAGCTTGTCGGAGGCCGTAACGTAAATCGCTTTCTTGAGCTTGCATATCAAGTTAGGATTCCTAGGAGAAGAGAAGCCTGGAGTTGGAGGAGGCTGAATAGAAACTGATTCTTGCGAATCCTCCCTTCCCTTATGTTGTTGAAAGGCATTCTTCACGTCAAGTTGAAATAAGGGCCACTTTTTGATTGCAGCCAAGGCAAGAATGCCACGAATGGTGGTCATTTTAGCTACCTGGGTTAAATCTTTTCCCTATATTTCATGGGGTTCGACTCAATATTCTTGAAGGAATCCTTTAGCTACTAATCTAGCTTTGTATCTCTCTACCGAGCCATCTGCTTTATGCTTGATCTTGTAAATCCACTTGCAGCCAATGGCTTCTTTCCCTGCAGGCAATGAGACTAAGTCGTCTTCTTTCTTTTTTATTGGGCATTGATTTCTTCCTGCATAGCATCTCTCCAGCAAGAATGATTGAAGGCTTCAGCAAATGATTCAGGTTCATGAGAAGATTGAACTGACATGAGGTAAGCTCGATGTTTTGGGGAAAACGCCTCATAAGATAAGACAAGAATCCTTCAACAGGATAAGAAACTTGAGAGGATCGACGAACCTGAGAGAGGGATCCAGAATCTGAGGAAGCGACCGGAAGGGAAGCAACTGGGCTAGACTGCTGATCTTCTGGAGTAGTCTTCCCCCTGGAAACAGAGTGTAATCGCCGCCGAGAATAAACATGCTGTGCCGGGTGACTGGAATCCTCTGAGGTCAGCTGAACAGGCTGACAATCGGCAGAAGATGCTGGGCAAGGCTGCTGGCCTGAAGAGTGAGGCTGATCCGTAACATCAACTGCAGAAGAATGAAGTTCGAGTTGATGAACAGGAGAAGGCCGCAATACATCTCCATCACCATTCTCCCCCGGGGCTGATTAATTAGGTTAAGGAAAATATGAGGCGACCTCATTAAAGAGAACATTCAGGGATACATCAAGTCTCTTGGATTTCACGTCATAGCATCTATACCCGGACTAAACATATCCAAGAAAGACACAAGTGGTTTCCTTGGGGACTATTTTGCTCTTAACTGCGCAGGAATATGAACAAAACACGTGCATCCAAACACTAGCAAATGCCTATAGGATGGTGCTGCCCCAGTAAGAAATTCGTGAGGTGCCGCTGCAGCTTATTCCCTCTCTCTTCCCCCCCCAAAAAAGAAGAAAAAAGAAGAGAGATGTCCCGTCCCTTCTTTATGCACATCCATATACATAGCCAGACACAAAGGTGTACAATCCGGTCAAAATCTGCGGTTCTTTAAGTTCATTCACTGTAGGTTCTCTTACTTGCTCTAGTGGCTGGCAAACGCCAACCGAGAGGGGAGAACGAATGGCTCAGGAATCGACTGGTTCCGAGCGGACTCGTGGAGCTGCTGCTTGGATTATCGTATCATAAGAGGAGCCGTCTTAGGAAATGACTGAACTTAAAAGACAGATGACGCCCCAGCTCGACTCGAGACCAAGACTCCTTACAACTCGCACCAATAGCGGCGCTGAGCGGCCGGAGATTGATTGAAAAGGCAGCCCAGCCAGCCCGCCTCTTTAGATCTTGTGATCAAGAGCACACACTGGACCTGACCCACTAATCATCATCTCATCTGGCGCGAAGCAAAAAGAGGGGTCCCCCCTTCCTTCCCAGCCCAGCCGCCCCCCCCCTAGCCGCCTACCTACTCGTGCTCGTAGCTCGATCGGAGGTCAAGAGCGTGGTCCGGCGGAAAAACAGAAGTCGTCCGTCTCAAGTAATACGTGAATAGCTCAGTAGTGCTTCGCCACTACCGTAGCTGGCGGAAATAGCTTAATGGTAGAGCATAGCCTTGCCAAGGCTGAGGTTGAGGGTTCAAGTCCCTCCTTCCGCTCCTGGCTTCGTCGTTTAGTGGTAACGAGTGGAGTGCATAAGCCCTTGACGAGAGAGGGGCGAGCAGCAAACAGCCCCTTGTATAGGGTTCCAAACCTATCTGACTAATAAGAAGAAAGGGGCAAGCCAAAACCCACTCCTAAGAAGTAGCTGGCTTTTCAGCCGTTGCGCGCTAGCGCGCTAGCCTTTTCCCTGACTAGTCAAAGGGCTGATAGTTGTAGCGCGCAGTGTACTAGTGAATAGGAAAAGCGGATTGAGATTACTAATGACGGATAGAGGTTAAGGATAGAACATGTTCGGTGCCTCGCCCTTGTCTCCTTCGCCTCCGACTGCAAATGATGAGAATCCTATCGATAAAGAAGAGGCATAGGCATCGCCTCTCGATCCAATCCGTCTTCCCTGGCCTCCAAAACACACTCTTGATACGAAAGAAACCTCACGCCATAGAGAAGAGATCGTCAGTCTGGGTCCCCTCGATCACCCTTCCTTTGAACCTGAACTGGTCGAGAGAGATGAACCCGCATCCTATTTTATAACCTTCGAACCGAAACCCCCAACTAGAGATGGAATTCCAGAACCTAAACTACTCAGTTGAGAGCTTCGTGACCGGTTCAAGGGAAGGTCCACCAATGATTGATAGGCCATTCCCCCCTATCCGTCTCTTGATCCCTCATTCCACTAATCCGTTGTTACTGATTCATTCAAGGCATAGACTCCCCACTTCTTTGTCTTATTAGCGCAGGTGTTCGTCAACGATGAAAGCCGCTGAACTTAAGACTCGAGTTGAGAAAGAGGGCTAGGCCCAGGAGAGGAGGGCTTTCAGGGACTGGGGAAGACGGGTGGATTATAGAGCTAGGGGCGGATCGAAGGTTTGTCCATTGGGATTGGGCATGGACGAGCCTCGACTGGGCCAGCATTGATGAAAAAATGACAAAAGAAAAACTTCTCCCATCGCATCATTAACCGGTGTAGGATTAAAGATCAGGTCCAGGATTCGAGTCAAATCGACCTTCCCTCTCATCTCAGGGTGAGGCAAGGAATGAAAGAAAATGTTCGTTGTTCAATATCTCGGCTGCTCAAGAAGTTGGACTAGCAGCTCCTCCGACCCGGAGTGGATTCTAGGGGAAGGGCAGAGCCTCACCTTGCAGTAGGAAGGTCTTCGTTGCTGGGACGGGTTCAAACTGGACTGAAGGGAGGATCCATTCAATACTCCGATCTTACTGGGGATTCATCACTGGCTAGGGCTTTCGAATCAAAGCATGGGCATCCGCAACTAAGAGGGAGCAGTAGATCGTCGATTGAAGAGCCAGGTCAGTCAACTTCTATTGATTATTGATTCGACGTCAGGGACTCCTAGCAGCAAACTTGTATGAAGGGGCCCCCACGGAGACGCAGGAGATGCAGGAGCCGCCAGCTGGATCGACCAATAAATGATAGGCCAGAGGGATGGGCTCATTCGACTAATCAGAGATCCCTGGCCCTACCTAAGACAGAGATGTCCCTGAAATAGGGGATTGGTTGATCGGAAAGCTCAGGCAGGAGTAGGACATTCTATAAAAATCTTTCTGATCCGCTAGCTTTTCGTTCCTCTCCTTTCAGTCGAGTGGCTTTCGCTCCTCTCAAATCCCATTTATTCATCGACAGGTAGGGTTCATTCTAAGGTTCCAACTTCCGGTTGTAAAGCGGAAGAAGCCCCACCCCCTCAGCCCCACCAGCAGCCCGCCTTTTCGACCCGAAAGGAATTTCAAATGAAAGAAGAATCTGTGTTCACTATCTATGGAGTGGAGTGACTATCCAACATCTCCTCTTCCCTATCTCCCCCCTCTTTTTCCTTTCTCGCCGGCAGCCATTTCTTTTTTTGTATTGTTTCTTATGATTGATCTGTAGTTCAAGGGCACTTTTCCGAATCCGAGTGTGAGATAGAATAAGACCCAGACGTAGAGTCCCGTCGGCTGGGAAGGGATTTTCTCTATTTGTTTTTGACTCCTTTCTGGCCTTACCTTTAAATAAGGGGTTCTTCTCTTTCCCCACGAGGGAAAGCCCTTTCCAGATGGAGTAGTGCATCTCTGCCTTTCAAGCCCGCCCTACAGATAGGAACTCCTATCTTGACTGCCTATCCAACCCGAAGACTCTTATTCGTGGTGGAGTGCTTCGAATAGGATCCGATCCCATCCCAGCAGTCAAACTCCTTCCTGACCCGGCTCACCTACCTC